TCCTCCGCTTAATGGATAACCATTTGTTATCAATGGAGAATTGCTTATCATCTTAAATTGAGGTGATTGGATTTGCACCAATGGAAACCATAAATTTCATACACAATAGAGGGATAGGGATATGATAGATTTTTTGATTTTTAGATAGTGAATGGAGTTTGTTTTTCCATTCTATCCTATTCATCGGTATTGATCATGGATACTGGAAAAATTGTTTTCTTTCTTTTGGGCTAGCTCATGATCTGAACGAGTCGCACATACACCCTAGTACATGTTCCTCGACGCTGGGGGCATCCCCCAAGAGCGGGGGATTTCGTGACATTTCGGATTGGCTGTCTTGTATTTCTAATAAGTTGTTTAATAGTTGGCATGTTGAATCATATCCATAATATGATGGGCTGGTTTAGATCGATCCTAACCAGATGATTATGAATTACTTCTAGTTAATATTCTATTAAATAAGTTTTAATAGATAGAATATTAAACTTGGTAAAATAAAAAGATAAAATCTCAAATCACGGAGTTGGGCGAAATCCATGCTATTTTCATGCAACCGCTACAAGATCAACAATTCCATAAGCTTGGGCTTCTGTTGCTGACATAAAAACATCTCTTTCCATGTCTTCGGATACAACCCATAAAGGTTTACCCGTTCTTTGTACATAAACCCTTGTGAGGGTTTCACGCAGTTTCAGCAGTTCTTCCGCTTCCAGGATAAATTCTCCCGTTTGTGCCTCATAAAAAGAACTAGCAGGTTGATGGATCATTACCCTGATGATATAACATAATAAAAGGTTCCTCTATCTCGCATGATGAAAGGAAGAGAAAAGAAAGAAAGATAAAGAATAACAAGCAAAAAAAAGATAGAATTGAACAACCGTACAGGCATCTTTTGTGCGTTGCATACGGCTCTACAATCAAATTGACCCTTACCTTCCATCAAAGACAGAGAAAAATAGGATCTATCAGACCCATATCGGTAAATGATCAAATTACCACCCTTCCTTTCCAAGGAGTTTAAAAATACTATGATGGCTCCGTTGCTTTATATATTTATGATTTTTTTTGTCTGTGATTCAGCAATCCCAAAGTTTCTTTTTGAGCCGATCAAATAAAATAAGGAAAAAATAATCTTATTTTATTTTTTATTTTCGCACTCTTTCATAACATATGTTAAAAGTCCTCTAGTGTGAAAACAAAAAAGTTTGTGACGCTGAACTGGACTCCCGATAGATAAGATAAAATCGGAAATACCTTTAATCTCATACTACTCTTTCGATACATAATCGAATGTTTTGAAAAAACAATAAAAAACTTTCTCATATCGAATTCAAAGTGCCATGCTATTATTACTTAATATTCATATTTCATATGGCGAAGGCATAGTCTTTTTTTTTTTTTTCTCTCAAATAAAAACCTCATTGGCGCCAAGCGTGAGGGAATGCTAGACGTTTGGTAATTTCTCCTCCGACTAGGATAAAAGATCCCATTGAAGCGGCTAATCCCATGCATATTGTATGTACATCTGGTCGCACAAATTGCATAGTATCATAAATAGCTACTCCGGGTATTACCCATCCGCCAGGAGAGTTTATAAACAAATACAGATCTTTGGTATCATCCTCGATACTGAGATATACCATAAGACCAATAAGCTGATTCGATATTTCACTATCAACCTCTTGGCCTAAAAAAAGTAATCTTTCTCGATAAAGTCGGTTGATTAGGGTAAAGTTGTATCCCTTAGGAACCGTACATGCATCTTTTGACGCATACGGTTCAAAAAAAAAAAATTGCGAAAAAAAACGAATCAATGTGTAGATTCCAGTCCTCTTTCTTTTTTCATAGCAGGTTTCTAACGAAAGGACTTTTTCTTCGATTTTTCAATAAAGACGAGTTTTGACTCCTTTCCTTATAATAAAAAAAAAGAATTCACTAAACTTATCGAATTAACTTCTCATTGATGTATTGTTTCATCGAGATCCAATCCAAATCACGATGTAATTTTCTTGTTCTTGAATGGGCCTCGTTAATCTTTTTAGGTTTATGCTCTACTCCGGGTAAAGATCCGCCCGATTTCTATTTGCACATATAGGACAAATGCTCTCATTACCATTTCTTGTTGTTATGACTTTCTTTTTTTTTTCAATTCATTTCATGCCTTCCGCCAAATATTTGATGTATTCATCCATTCGATTGATTAATTGAGACCGCTTCTCTTTCCAAACGGGATCTCTTTACAAATAGGAATTATTTATGATACAAGTAGTAATCATAGATATATTACCAATTGGGTTTTTCTAAACGGAGCCTGGATACTTCATTTTATTAGCCCAACCAACCCAACCATAAATCATTCTAATTGATAATAGTAATCTGAATCCCCCCAAAAAATGGATTTGATTTAATAGTACCTCACGCTCCAAATTTTTGATGATTCAATTAATCTTTCTTGGGCGAAACCGAGGATATCTCGATCGGGGGAGATAACGGGGAAATC